TTTTTTACCCGGAAAGAATAAATTCTAGCGAAAAAAAAGAAAAAAATAGTGGGTTCCATCGTTTCTATGGTTACTTCGTAAACGGTGAGGTCCTCTCTATACACCGGAGCCTTTTCTTTCATTTAACCAAATGTTATTGTGAACTTGTATAGTTCACACTCCTTAGTTTAGCTCTACCAATCAGTAATAGTTCTTTTCACAAAAGGGTTATCTATACAGTGACGGCATTTAATTATGAAAGTTGACTAGGTAGCTGACCTTGTTAGTCCGTTCTTTCAAGAATAGGAACATAACCTTTTTGCTTCTTATAGTACTATTTCCTCCGCTTAATAGATAACTATTTGCTACCAATGGGGAATTACTTCTCATCTCAAACTGAGGTGATTGGATTTGCACCAATGGAAACCATAAATTTTATACACAAAAATATAGGTAAATGATGGATATTTAGCTTTCTAGATAGTAAATAACATAGATAGTAAATAACGTTTTTCCATCCTATCTATCTTTATTCCTTGGTACTGGTGATTGGTACTTGAAAAATTGCTGCATTTATTTTATTTTGTTTGAACTCATGATCTAAACGAGTCGCACATACACCCGAGTACATGTCCCTCGTCGTTGAGGGCACCCCCTAAGTGCGGGGGATTTCGTGATATTTCGTATTGGCTGTCTTGTGTTTCTAATAAGTTGTTTAATTGTCGGCATATCATACATATATATAATAAAATAGGTTGGTTTAGATCGATCTTAACCTGATTTATTGATGATTATGAATTATTTACATTCAATATCAAATCACGGAAAAATAGAATTATGGAGGGAATCGTATATTTAGGCGAAATCCCCAGTAGTTTCATTTTCGACCGCTACAAGATCAACAATGCCATGAGCTTGGGCTTCTGTTGCTGACATAAAAACATCTCTCTCCATGTCTTCGGATATAACCCATAAAGGGTTACCTGTTCTTTGTACATAAACTTTTGTGAGGGTTTCGCGAAGTTTGAGTAGTTCTTCCGCTTCCAAGATAAATTCCCCTGCTTGTGCCTCATAAAAAGAACTAGCAGGTTGGTGAATCATAACCCTGATAATATAATATTGATCTAACATCATGCATGAATGGTTCTTCTATCTTGAAGAATTGGATTAAAGTAAGGACTCAAAAAAAAAACAAGAAAAAAAATAGAATTGAACGACGGACCGTACAGGCACCTTTTGTGCATTGCATACGGCTCTGCAATGGAACTTCCTTTTTCCCCCTTCTATTCTATCGAAGAAAAAAAAAGAATCCATCCGATCTAGATTGTTGAATGATCCATTTACCACCCTTCCTTTCATTCATATTGTAATGTAAAAAAAAATACTATGATGGTTCTGTTGCTTTCTATATTTATCTCGTCTGTGATTTAGCAATCCCAAAGTTTCTTTTTGATACGATCAAATAAGAAAAAATTATCTTTTTTTTTCGTACTCTTTTCTTCGTAAGAGAAATATCAGAAAAAGGCTTCTGGTGTGGAAGAAAACGATTTGTGACGCTGAAATGTACTCCCGACATAGAAGATCAAGTCGGAAATAACCTTTTTTCATACTACTATCTCGATAGAAAATATCGTGTTAGGAAAAACAATAATAGTTTGTTTATATCGAACTCAAAGTGCCATGCTATTATTACCTATTATTCATATTCAATATGGCGAAGGCATAGTCTTCTTCTTCTTTTTTTTTTCAAATAAAAACTCATTGGCGCCAAGCATGGGGGAATGCTAGACGTTTGGTAATTTCTCCCCCGACCAGAATGAAGGATCCCATTGAAGCGGCTAATCCCATGCATATTGTATGTACATCGGGCGAAACAAATTGCATAGTATCATAAATAGCGATTCCTGGTATTACCCATCCGCCAGGGGAGTTTATAAACAAATAAAGATCCTTAGTATCATCTTCTATACTGAGATATACCATGAGACCAACAAGTTGATTTGAGATCTCGCTATCAACTTCTTGGCCTAAAAAAAGTAATCTTTCTCGATAAAGTCGGTTGATTAGGACAAAATTATATCCCTTTTGAACCGTATGTGCATCTTTGGATGCATACGGTTCAAAAAAATTGCGAAAATAAAGAATCAATGTGTCGATTCCAATCCTATCTCTTTTTTTTTAAGAGATTTTCTAATGAAGGGTTTTTTTCTTCCATTAAAAAAAAAGAGTTTTGACCCCTTCCCTAAAAAAATGAATTTACCGAACTTATTTAATTAACCTCTCATTGATGTATTGTTTCGTCGAGATTTAAATCACGATGTCATTTTCTTGTTCCTGAATGGGCCCTTTGAATTCTTTTAGGTTCATGTTCTACTCCGGGGAAAGATCTATCCGAATTCTAGTTGTACATATAGGACAAATGCTCTCGGTACCACTTCTTTTTGCTACGACTTTTTTCAATTCGTTTCATACCTCCCAAAAACTATTCGATGTATTTATTATAATGGTTGGCATGGCAGTTTAAGAGTGCCTCTCTAAATAAATAAAATATAAAATCTTCTATGCATAGCTACAAGTGGTAATTCTACATATATTACTACTACCAATTTGGTATTTTATAAGCAGAGCCTGGATACTTAATTTTTTTAGTCCAAGTTAACCATAAATTCTTCTAATTAAGAATATTGCTCCTCAATCTAAATCAATCTAATTTAACTTCACGCTCCGCATGATTGATTCTCCAATCAATACAATATTTCTTGGGCGAAACAGAGGATATCTCGATCGGGGGAAAAAATGGGGGAATCCCATATGACCCAATATGTCTGACAAGTCGCACTATACGTCAACCCAAACTGCATCTTCCTCTCCAGGACTCCGAAAAGGTACTTTTGGAACACCAATGGGCATTAAATTAACTAAAAAATTTAAGTACTATACTTCACTTTAATATGGAAACGTAAGAATGAGTTTTTTGTCTTCATCATTTTTTTCTATTTATTCTACTTTTACTTTATACAATACACAAATTCGAACACAAATTCGAAGGTTTTTAGAGAAAGACAGAATTCATAAATAAGAATCTTAATGAAGAGATAGATCGTTCGAATAATAAAAAAGTATCCATACATTCATTCCCCCAAAACGGGACTAATGCTCCCATTGCGTATTGGTACTTATCGGGTATAGAATAGATCTGCTTCTCTTTGTTCTTACGAACAGAATTCGGCCGTTATTTGCAACGGAATACAATAAAAAGTAACCTTTTCTCATACAGAATTTGCTGAAAAGGTTAGGTAAATAGTATAAGTCTATATGCAATGCGATAAAGTTACATAGTGTCTATTTTTCTTTGAGAAAGGGGTATTTCTATGGGTTTGCCTTGGTATCGTGTTCATACTGTCGTATTGAATGATCCCGGCCGATTGCTTTCTGTCCATATAATGCATACGGCTCTAGTTTCTGGTTGGGCTGGTTCGATGGCTCTATACGAATTGGCGGTTTTTGATCCCTCTGACCCCGTTCTTGATCCAATGTGGAGACAAGGTATGTTCGTTATACCCTTCATGACTCGTTTAGGAATAACCAATTCATGGGGTGGTTGGAGTATTTCAGGAGGAACTGTAACGAATTCGGGTATTTGGAGCTATGAAGGCGTGGCAGGAGCACATATTGTATTTTCTGGCTTGTGCTTTTTGGCGGCCATCTGGCATTGGGTGTATTGGGACTTAGAAATATTCTGTGATGAACGTACAGGAAAACCTTCTTTGGATTTGCCCAAAATCTTTGGAATTCATTTATTTCTCTCAGGAGTGGCTTGTTTTGGCTTTGGCGCATTTCATGTAACAGGCTTATATGGTCCCGGAATATGGGTGTCTGATCCTTATGGACTAACCGGAAAAGTACAATCTGTAAGTCCAGCGTGGGGCGCGGAAGGTTTTGATCCTTTTGTTCCCGGCGGAATCGCCTCTCATCATATTGCAGCAGGTACACTGGGCATATTAGCAGGCCTATTCCATCTTAGTGTCCGTCCGCCTCAACGTCTCTATAAAGGATTACGTATGGGTAATATTGAAACTGTACTTTCTAGTAGTATCGCTGCTGTTTTTTTTGCAGCTTTTGTTGTTGCTGGAACTATGTGGTATGGTTCAGCAACAACCCCAATCGAGTTATTTGGTCCCACTCGTTATCAGTGGGATCAGGGATACTTCCAGCAAGAGATATATCGAAGAGTTAGTGCCGGACTAGCTGAAAATCTAAGTTTATCGGAAGCTTGGTCTAAAATTCCTGAAAAATTAGCTTTTTATGATTACATTGGTAATAATCCGGCAAAAGGGGGATTATTCAGAGCGGGCTCAATGGATAGCGGGGATGGAATAGCTGTTGGATGGTTAGGACATCCCGTCTTTAGAGATAAAGAAGGGCGCGAGCTTTTTGTACGTCGTATGCCTACTTTTTTTGAAACATTCCCGGTAGTTTTAATAGATGGAGATGGAATTGTTCGAGCAGATGTTCCTTTTCGAAGGGCAGAATCGAAGTATAGTGTTGAACAAGTAGGTGTAACTGTTGAGTTCTATGGTGGCGAACTCAATGGAGTCAATTATAGCGATCCTGCTACTGTGAAAAAATATGCTAGGCGCGCACAATTAGGCGAAATTTTTGAATTAGACCGGGCTACTTTGAAATCTGATGGTGTTTTTCGTAGTAGTCCAAGGGGTTGGTTCACTTTTGGGCATGCTTCGTTTGCTTTGCTTTTCTTTTTTGGACATATTTGGCATGGCGCTAGAACCTTGTTTAGAGATGTTTTTGCTGGTATTGATCCGGATTTGGATGCTCAAGTGGAATTTGGAGCATTCCAAAAACTTGGAGATCCAACTACAAAGAGACAAGTAGTTTGATACAAGACTGCTCTGGCATCTTTATCCTCTATCTCTATTTTTTCTCGGGTACCCGAGAAAAAATAGAGACTTGAATCAACTTCTTTTCGTTGATTCTTTCCCCCCCTTTTTTATGATATGGTAAATGATCCCACTCAAACGAATAGATGTGAAAGCTATAATTGTAAACCACGATCGAATCTATGGAAGCATTGGTTTATACATTCCTTTTAGTCTCGACTTTAGGGATAATTTTTTTCGCTATCTTTTTTCGAGAACCACCTAAGGTTCCGACTAAAAAATAATGAAATAATTTTTCATTATATCAACTGAAGTAATGGGCCCCCATATCGGGAGGCTCATTACTTCAACGAATCTAGTCCCCGTGTTCCTCGAATGGATCTCTTAGTTGTTGAGAGGGTTGCCCAAAAGCGGTATATAAGGCGTACCCCGTAAAGCTTACAAGTAAACCTGATATGAAGATGGCGACTAGTGTTGCTGTTTCCATTTTTAGAAAATTTCAAGATCACAATGGATCTACGATAAGATCGTTTATTTATTTACAATTACAACGGAATAGTATACAAAGTCAACCGATCTCAACCAATGATTAAATAGGATTTATGGCTACACAAACCGTTGAGGGTAGTTCTAGATCTAGGCCAAGACAAACTACCGTAGGGAGTTTATTGAAACCGTTGAATTCGGAATATGGTAAAGTAGCTCCGGGCTGGGGGACTACACCACTTATGGGAGTTGCAATGGCTCTATTTGCAATATTCCTATCTATTATTTTGGAAATTTATAATTCTTCCGTTTTACTGGATGGAATTTCAATGAGTTAGGTTCATAAGAACTATGAAGCTCTAGTTTTTCAATCAAAAAAAATTTTATTTAAAACTTGGATTTATAGACCTTTTTGGTAGTTCGATTGTGGTATTTCTTTTTTCGGTATTTCCGGAATATGAGCGTGTGACTTGTTATAATTGATCCTATTGATAATACAGAGAACGGCCCTGTCATCTCTATTAAGATGATTCTACCCCGTCGGATATTTATTCTAATATCTGGAACACGGAATATTATAGAAAAATTTAAGAAAAGAAATATTTGAACTATGATTCATACCTATTATTTAGACCTCGCAACCGGACTAAAAAAAAATTCAGATGGGTATTTCCTAAATTAAATAATTTTTATTTCTTTAGACTTATTAAATTAATTTTATCTGAAGAACAACTTCTTTCTCTAGATTTTGTTGAGTCATTACATCCACTCATTGAAATTGAATAAGTGATGATCAAATGGTTTTTACTCAAAGAACCCCCTTTATTTAGCTTGGGATTAAATCATCGTGGTTCTTGTATGAATCTGAGGTTTTAATTGATTTATAGGGTCTTAACAAGGGAATTCCTATCAACAGTAAAAACAAAAGTAGACCCGCATTACGCACAAAAAACAAAAAATTAAATAACAAAAACAAACAAAAATAGGAAAGAGAAGATTCAAGAGGCCTATAACGATCAATATAAAGAAAGGTGGACGAGCTAACTTGAAATTTTTGGCATTAGCATTACAAAGAAGAGATTTCGGATTTTTTTTTTACTTCCCATCTTTGGGACAAATTGAATCGAGTAGCTAAGAAGTTTTTAACTTTCTATTGCATATCCGCCGAAATCGGTATTTGTGTGTTTCTGTTTGAGCCGTACGAGATGAAATTCTCATATACGGTTCTGGGGGGGGGGTCCTCTCGGATTCCCTATCTCAATAAAGTATATGATTGGTTCGAGGAACGTCTCGAGATTCAAGCGATTGCAGATGATATAACTAGTAAATATGTTCCTCCTCATGTCAACATATTTTATTGTCTAGGAGGAATCACGCTTACTTGTTTTTTAGTACAAGTAGCTACGGGTTTTGCTATGACTTTTTACTATCGTCCAACTGTTACGGAGGCTTTTTCCTCTGTTCAATACATAATGACTGAAGCCAACTTTGGTTGGTTAATTCGATCAGTTCATCGATGGTCAGCAAGTATGATGGTTCTAATGATGATTCTACACGTATTTCGTGTGTATCTTACAGGTGGGTTTAAAAAACCTCGCGAATTAACTTGGGTTACAGGTGTGGTTCTGGCTGTATTGACTGCATCTTTTGGTGTAACTGGTTATTCCTTACCTCGGGACCAAATTGGTTATTGGGCAGTAAAAATTGTGACAGGCGTGCCTGACGCTATTCCTATAATAGGATCTCCTTTGGTAGAGTTATTACGCGGAAGTGCTAGTGTGGGTCAATCTACCTTGACTCGTTTTTATAGTTTACACACTTTTGTATTGCCTCTTCTTACTGCCGTATTTATGTTAATGCACTTCCCAATGATACGTAAGCAAGGTATTTCGGGTCCTTTATAGTTATAGCTTTATTTTATAGAGTATAGAGAAAACAGATCATAGATATTTGTAATTTCTGATATATCGTATTGGGAAGGAACAATAGTATTTCATTGCTACAAATATGTATTATTGAAAAAATAAGACATGTTTTTTGATACTTCTCTTCAACTCTGAAGTATTTGAGTTCTTATTTGATAAGAATAGTTGAAGTGGATTCTCCGAAGAGAGGATGGATTATGGGAGTGTGTGAC